ACAAAAAAAATACAACTTGAGAAATGAATTGAGAAATCGAATAAAAGTTCTAGAAAAAGAAAGGGGATCTCCTGTTCTAGATCTGCTCGAAAAAAGGATCAGATTATACAATGATGAGAATGAACAAGAATGCTTGTCAAAAATCCATGATCCTTTTTTGAACGGTCCTTGTTAAAATAAAAAAAATAATAAAAATATTGATACAAAAGATAAATACAAGAATATATAAGACGAAATTCGTCCTCCCCCTATATATTTGAAACCCTCCCCTATAAAGAAACTGGTAACTCCAACTCCATTTGTAATTCCATCAATTATACGTCTATCAAAAAACCTAGTTAGTTCGGCTAATCCTCTTATACCCATTGTTAAGAACTTAGTATAAAAAATATCTATATAACCGCGATTATATGACCAATTGTATACCACATTTTTTATTTTGTCTAATAAAATTCTCTTAGTACCCCCCTTTACAAATAAATTGATTAAGTCCAAATTCTGGAAAGGGGAATAAATAGAACCATAAAAAATAGATGCTATAAATAGTCCGAAAAGGGCTATACTTACTGAAAAAATTGCATTTGTAAAAAACTCATACCAATCCACAGAATAATTCGAATTTCGATGAAAAAAGGTTGTCGATGGAGTTAACCATTTTGATAATATATCAAAGTTTACTATTTCTTGATCAAAATTAATTCCTATTAATCCAATGAACAAAGTAAATAGTACCAATATAAGAAGAGGAAATAACATAGTATTGTCCGATTCATGAGGATATGTGTAAGTATATTTATTTCCAATACGGATACTAAAGTATCGCATTCTATTTCTTAAATCATCATAAATTGGATATGTTTTTTTTGAAAAAAAGCAGACTTCATTATTTATTGGTGAGAAATTTCTATTGACTGCTTTGGATGCTTCTTTTCCCCATAGAGATATAGAATAGAACGAACTCTTTATAGTAGTACTATAATGTTGAAAATGAACACGCAAATACCCATCAAAGATTAGTAAATACACCCGAAACATATAAAATGCGGTTAATCCCGCTGTGAAACAAGCTATTATTGCGAAAATTGGCGAATACAACCAACTATCATTAAGAATTTCATCCTTGGACCAAAAACAAGCAAGGGGCGGAATACCACAAAGAGAAAGTGTACCTAATAAAAAGGTAGTTCTTGTAATTGGAACATATCTTTTTAAACCGCCCATAAGAATCATATTCTGACTTTTATACGGCGAATATCCAACAATGGGTTCCATTGCATGAATAATCGATCCGGATCCCAAAAACAATAAAGCTTTAGAATAGGCATGAGTGATCAAATGGAATAAAGCAGCTCGATAAGAACCTATACCGAGAGCTAACATCATATAACCCAATTGAGACATTGTAGAATAGGCTAAACTTCTTTTAATGTCTCTTTGAGCAAGAGCTAAAGTAGCTCCTAATAGTACTGTTATTATGCCTATTAAAGAAATGAGATTCATTATGTAAGGTATGACTATGAAAAGAGGAAGAAACCGAGCTACAAGAAAAATTCCCGCTGCTACCATGGTAGCAGCGTGGATAAGAGCCGAAATAGGAGTAGGCCCTTCCATGGCATCGGGTAACCATACGTGAAGGGGGAATTGCGCGGATTTAGCAATTGCACCGACGAATAATAAAAAGGCACACAGGGTAGCAAATAAAAAATTGACCCCATTAGTATGAATCAAGTTATTAACTATTTCGAACAAATCCCGAAATTCTAAACTACCCGTTATCCAATAAAAACCTAAGATTCCTAATAATAAACCAAAATCCCCTACACGATTAGTTACAAAAGCTTTTTGACAAGCACTTGCTGCAACGGGTCGTGTAAACCAAAAACCTATTAATAAATAGGAACACATTCCTACTAATTCCCAAAAAATATAAATTTGTATCAAATTGGAACTAGTAACTAATCCCAACATAGAAGTATTAAAAAAACTCATATAAGCAAAAAATCGCAAATATCCTTGATCGTGCAACATATAATTGTCACTATAAATAAGAACCATGATCCCAACAGTAGCAATTAGTATTGACATAATAGAAGTAAGTGGATCGATCAAGTGTCCGAACTCTAAGGAAAAATCATTATTGATGGTCCAAGACCATAGATATTGATGGATAATACTTCCATGCATTTGCTGAATAGACAGATTAGCCGAAATCACTATAATTATGCTTAAGGGTAAAACACTAATAAAAGCCCACATGCGCCGACTATTTTTTGTTGCCGTAGGAACAAGAAGAAGTCCAAAAGCTATTGACGTAGTAACCGAAAGTGGAAGAAGGGGTATTATCCATGCATATTGATATATATGTTCCATAAAAAAAAAAGAAATTTTTATTTTTAATTTCAGTGTTTCCAATTCACAAATTTTTATCTTTTTTGAAAAGAACAATTAATAAATTAACAAAAAGATATAAAAAAACTAAATTCTTTTTATTCTTAAATTTTTGGACCTTTTCTCAGATATTGGAAAAATATTTAAAAACCTAAATTGGTTGATCAAACGATATGACCAAATAGCTAAGTAAAGTTTATTATCTAGTTATTAATTAATTATTAACTAAAAAACTTTTTTAGTAAAATATAGAATATTAGAGAATATGAGATTTTCATCATTCCGCTACTACAATTATAATATATTACACTCTGGCAATTTAGATATAGTAAGTCAAAAGAATTATACAAAATTGAGTATTCGACTCAATTAAAGAAAGGATAATCCAGTTATTCTAATTAATTAATTTGTAATAATTATCTAACCTCATTAGGGAACTAATTGATTGAATTCCAATAAGAAAAACTTATGTTTATTCAGAATCCTATGATAGTTCTTACTTCGTATAGAAAGAACTAGAAATAGGAATTTTGATTTAATTTGAATAAAGTAATCTAAAGTTAAAATAAAAAATGAAAAGGATTGTCTATATATATTTGTATGTTTTACAAAAATTATTTATTATTAATATATAATTTGATTATAATTTATTATGTAAAATACATACAGTATTTATTTAAATATGTATAAATTAAGTATGTATAATAACTAAAAAGAACAATCTATTCTATTTTGAATAATACATGTCTTTCACATACAACGATAAAAATAAGTTTTGAATGGCGGTTCCAAAAAAACGCACTTCTATGTCAAAAAAACGTATTCGTAAAAATATTTGGAAGAAGAAAGGATATTTAATTGCGGAAAAAGCTCTTTCTTTAGCTAAATCAGTTTCCACCGGACATTCAAAAAGTTTTTTTGTACGGCAAACAAGTAATAAATCCTTGGAATAAAATAATTTGAATCGACATACCAAGAAGACGAACTTAAAATTTTGTAAGATACATAATTAACATTAATTAATGTATTGAATGAATTCCTCACTATTAGCTTTTTTAGAACTAGCTGATGCGTTATGTAGAAAAAGAATTCTTTTGTCTATTGGATTCTAAGTGTATTATGTATATTATTACTATTTTCTCTATCAATTTAGTTTTCTATTCTGAAAACTAAATTGATAGAGATTGAAACTCTTTCATTATATGCTTAGCCAAAAAGAAAACCAACTAAAAACTAAATTGGATTTAAGAAATTTAATCGTATCATAAATTATGGACACGACAAAGAATATTAATACTTAATGATGGTACTAAGGTATTGAAATCATTAAAAAAATTCCTTGAATTTAGTGATGAAATTTTTATACATATGAACTCCCAGTTATTTGGTTTTAGTTTTTGAGAAAATCGATTTTTTTTTTTTCAACGATTCATTTATCTTAGTTATTTATTATTTCACGGATTCCAAAAAAGTAAAAAGGGGAATTTTTAATTTTTAGCTCTATAACTCGATTGATAAGAAAACTATCGGGTTCTTACTGTTCCAGGAGAACTGAGTTTCTAGTATGTAAAAGCGGATTGTTAAAATTGAACCTACGGTGGTGATAGTGAACAAAAGATTATTGAACATTAAAATATGAATTTATTTAATTCAAAAAATAATAAGTCTTTGTTGGTCGATTCCAATGTTTCCTAAACGATATCGAATAGTCGAATCTCGACGATTCCGTATGAGTTAACTATTATTTATTAGTATTTTAAGTGGGCCGCCATGGTGAAATCGGTAGACACGCTGCTCTTAGGAAGCAGTGCTAGAGCATCTCGGTTCGAGTCCGAGTGGCGGCATCAAGTGGCACAGCGGCTCCTATCCTATAATGTATTTAATTCCCAATTTCCATTCTATAACGGGGCTTAACTTATGATATTTGTGACTTTAGAACATATATTAACTCATATATCTTTTTCGATTATTTCAATTGTCATTACGATTTATTTAATGAACTTATTAATCCACGAAATCATAGGATTACGTGATTCGTCGGAAAAGGGTATGATAGCTGCTTTTTTCTCTATAACAGGATTATTAATTATTCGTTGGGTTTATTCAGGACATTTCCCATTAAGTAATTTATACGAGTCATTAATCTTCCTTTCGTGGGGTTTATCCATGATTCATATGATTCCTAAGATAGGAAATCTTAAAAATGATTTAAGCACAATAACCGGGCCAAGTGCTATTTTTACTCAGGGTTTCGCCACTTGGGGTCTTTCAATCGAAATGCATCAATCCGCAATATTGGTACCTGCTCTACAATCTCAGTGGTTAATGATGCACGTAAGTATGATGTTATTGAGCTACGCAGCTCTTTTATGCGGATCATTATTATCGGTCGCTTTTTTAGTCATTATATTTCGAACAAGGGTCGATGTTTTTGATAAAAGCAATAATTTATTAATTAAGTTGTTTTTCTTTGATGAGATAAAATACTCGAATAAAAAAAGAAGTGTTTTTAAAAACACTTCTTTTCTTTTATTTCGAAATTATTACAAATATCAACTGACTCAGCATTTGGATTATTGGAGTTCTCGTATTATTAGTTTAGGGTTTACCTTTTTAACCATAGGCATTCTTTCTGGAGCAGTATGGGCTAATGAAGCATGGGGCTCCTATTGGAATTGGGACCCCAAGGAGACTTGGGCATTTATTACTTGGACCATATTCGCCATTTATTTACATACTAGAACAAATCAAAGCTTAGAAGATATGAATTCGGCACTTGTGGCTTCTATAGGATTTCTTATAATTTGGATATGCTATTTTGGGGTCAATCTATTAGGAATAGGTCTACACAGTTATGGTTCATTCAATTAGATGTTAATGTGAATGAACCACACGAAAAATACATAAGAGCATCGTCTTATATATAAAAGAGATTTGTGTAAGTTTTTGAGAACCCTCTGACTTCATGAAGTCAGAGGGTTCTCAAAAACTTGAGACACATCTCATTACAATTATAAATCATTTTATTTTTTTACATTGTAAAGCGAACGATTTATTAAATCTTAAAATCGCAGAATTATAAGACTTTTTATATCATTAATGAAAACTATTTCTATATTCTTGAATTTCTATTTATAATAGAAATTAGATAGGATAGCCTGTACCTTGTCAACTGATAACAAGAGAACAAAATCAGGATAAATACCAATCCCTATTATGGGTAGAAATATACAGATTAAAACAAAGAGTTCTCGCGGGCCGGAGTCCCTAAAATTAGAGTTTGGAACATTAAATAGCTTATATCCATAGAACATCTGACGTAACATGGATAATAAATAAATAGGAGTTAATATCATCCCAATTGCCATTACAAAAGTAATTAACATTTTTGACATTAAAAAATATTTTGAGCTGGTAATTATTCCAAAAAATACTACTAATTCAGCAACAAAACCGCTCATTCCAGGCAATGCAAGAGAAGCCATCGAGAAACTACTAAACATAGTAAATACTTTTGGCATTGGAATAGATATCCCCCCCATTTCGTCGAGATAAACAAGACGTATTCTATCACAGCTTGTTCCAGCCAAGAAAAAAAGTGCAGCACCAATAAATCCATGGGAAAGTATTTGTAAAATGGCTCCGTTTAGTCCCATGTCGGTTATAGAACCAATTCCTATAATTATGAAACCCATGTGAGATACAGAGGAATAGGCTATTCTTTTTTTTAAATTGCGCTGACCGAAAGAGGTTGAAGCTGCATAGATTATTTGCATCGTTCCAATTATTACTAACCAAGGGGAAAATATAGAATGAGCGCGAGGTAATAATTCCATATTAACCCGAATCAATCCGTATGCTCCCATTTTTAATAGAATTCCGGCTAGAAGCATACATGTACTGTAATGTGCTTCTCCATGAGTATCCGGTAACCATGTATGTAGGGGTATAATCGGCGATTTGACAGCATAAACAATAAGGAAGCCAATATATAATATTATTTCCAATACCGCGGGATATGATTGATTAGCCAACCTTTCAAAATCTAATGTCGGCTCATTAGAACCATATAAACCCATACCTAGGACTCCTATTAAAAGAAAAATAGAACCCCCTGCAGTGTACAAAATAAACTTTGTAGCCGAGTACAGACGTTTCCTTCCTCCCCACATAGATAAAAGTAAGTAAACAGGAATTAATTCTAACTCCCACATAATGAAAAAAAGTAAAAGATCTCGAGATGAAAATGATCCTATTTGACCGCTGTACATTGCTAACATGAGGAAATAGAACAATCGCGAATTTCGAGTAATTGGCCAAGCCGCTAAAGTCGCTAAAGTAGTGATAAATCCTGTCAGTAAAATGGGTCCTACGGAAAGTCCATCAATTCCCAGTCGCCAGTGAAGATCAAAAATATTTATCCATTTCAAATTCTCTTCTAATTGAATTAGTGGATCGTCCAATTGGAAATTATAGCAGAATACAAAGGTTGTTAGAAGGAGTTCGAGTAAGCATATACATATGGTATACCAGCGAAAGACCTTATTTCCCCGATGAGGGAGAAAAAAAATGGAAGAACCCACGAATATTGGCAAAACAACAAGTATTGTTAACCAAGGAAAATAACTCGTGATAAAGACAAGATACGCTTTGACCATAAAAGCCCGTGCTCGGAATACTCGATATTTTCTCGAGTACGGGCTTTTGTCGGTAAAGAGGAATCAAATGATTCAATTGGATTTTTTGTAACGTATCAATCAATAAGATAGACCCATGCTTCGAGTTGTTTCATGCCATAAATAGACACGTACACTCAAAAAATCTGTTGGGCAAGCGGATTCACATCTTTTACAACCTACACAATCTTCAGTTCTCGGTGCCGAAGCAATTTGCTTAGCTTTACATCCGTCCCAAGGTATCATTTCCAATACATCCGTGGGGCAAGCTCGTACACATTGAGTACATCCTATACATGTATCATAAATTTTTACTGAATGTGACATTGAATTTTTTCTGTTTTGAACATAAAAATTTTTCGATCTGGTATGAAAAATTCAGTAGTAAATGAATTCTATATTTTTATATATTTTTTTATATTGTAGATACCAAATGAATCGATGATTTATTAAATTTTTTAAGAATAAAAAAATATTTCTAAATCTGTTCATGAGAAAGTCCCAAGAAACTTTGATTTCTGTTACAATAACCACAGTCATATGAGACGGGTTGCGCGTGCCAACGAAAATTGTCCAACAATGCAATATTATACTATTAATTACAAATTAACATTAATTATATTATAATTTGCACAATTTTAATAAAAAAAAATTGATTAACAATATTATTATTATAAATCATAGTTAATTATAATATAATAATAAATAATTTATAGGTATATATCATACAGTCATACATATAATACATATAGCTATAGTATATAGCTATACATAAAAAACACATATATCTAATACATATATAATAGACATAAAACTATGATATGTATTTATTTACATAATGAATAATTACGACTAATTATTCAACAAATTTGATTGATTGATACGAGTTGATTTTCTGTTATGATGGATGGACGAAACAATTGCTAGCCCAATGGCCGCTTCGGCGGCTGCAATAGCTATGATAAAAATTGAAAAAATGTCTCCCTTTAATTGGCGACTATCAAAAAAATCCGAAAATGTTACGAGATTGATATTAACCGAATTTAGTATAAGTTCAAGACACATAAGTGCTCTAACCATGTTTCGACTTGTGATTAATCCATAGATACCGATAGAAAATAAATAGACACTTAAAAAAAGTACATGTTCGAACATCATTGACTAACTCCTCATCAATCACTATTCTTTTTACTATGAGCAACAATTCAACTGATTCGATTGACTTGAATAGAACAATTAGAGAACAAAGGTATTGGCAATAGATTTAACTAAAAATTTTAAACCTTTCCATATTTTTTTTTATCTAACTAATAAATTCTTTCTATTCAAAATAATTCATTTTTTCTTGAATTCGAAGTTCTAAGTATTTATTATTGACGAGCCATAGTAATTGCACCTATTAAAGAAACTAAAAGAATTATAGAAATGAGTTCAAACGGAAGATAAAAATCTGTTGCTAAATGAATCCCAATTTGTTGAACGTTACTTATTAGGTCCTGTTCTAAAATCTGGTTTGATCTTGTAGTCCAAAGAATTCCGTACCATGACGTATCCAGGATAGTAGTAATTAGTGAGAAAAGAATACTTGTACAAACCAATGAGGTGACCCCATCTCCAACCGTCCAAAGGCGGGAATCGTTGGAATATTCTGAACTATTCATGAACATTACAGCAAATATGATTAAGACATTTATGGCTCCTACATAAATAAGGAGTTGTGCAGCAGCTACAAAATAGGAATTCGATAGAATATAGAATAAGGATATACAAACAAGAACCAATCCCAATGAAAAAGCAGAATAAATTGGATTGGTAAATAATACTACCCCGAGACCCCCTAATATAAGAACTGATCCCAGAAATACTACAAGAATATCGTGTATTGGTCCAGGTAAATCCATTATGTATAAAATAAGAAATAACGAAGTCGAAAGATTTCATGACCTTACTGAATAGTCCAGGGGAGAAAGGATTTCATTTTTATTGTCTAAAATACTAAACTAAATTTAATCTTAATTGAATTTAGTTATAGATTAATTCTAGATTAATGTGGATAAGGTTATTTCAAGTTATTAGCCAAATCCTACTTTAGTATTTTTATTTCGAAAGAAAAGAGTAATTGAAATTTGATATTTCAAAATCATTGCAAAATAATATATTCTATTATAACTTTAAATCAAACAGCGATTCTCAACAAGCTATAATTATAATTATTAGTTATTTTTTTATGTTATTAGTTATATTATAGTTACGGACTAACCAAAATGAAAAAGCTTGGATCCCTTCTGTCAAAATATCAAAACAAAATCTTAATAATTGGTAATCGTTCTTGAATCAAGGAATTTTTCTTTATCCCCGTCTATGTTGATTTGAGTCGAATTCATAACAGTTTGAATTGTGTAATCTCCAATTACTGACATTGGTAACCGACCCAAAGCAATTTGGTTATAATTCAATTCGTGACGATCATAAGTAGAAAGCTCATAGTCTTCCGTCATTGATAAACAGTTTGTTGGACAATATTCAACACAGTTACCACAAAATATACAGACACCAAAATCAATACTATAATTAAGTAATTGTTTCTTTTTAATATTTTTTTCAAATCTCCAATCAACAACGGGTAGATCTATGGGGCATACACGAACACATACTTCACAAGCAATACATTTATCAAATTCAAAGTGAATTCGACCCCGAAAACGCTCTGATGTGATTGATTTTTCATAAGGATATTGAATAGTTACAGGTAAACGATTTGTGTGTGATAAGGTAATTATGAAACTTTGACCAATGTACCTTGCGGCTCGTATTGTTTGTTGACCATAATTCATGAACCCAGTCACCATAGGAAACATATTGTAGATATCTATGAATAAATTTATGTTTATTTCTCTTGTTTGAGAGAAGTTAGGGGCCTAGAATATTATTATCATATTTTATATTTATAGTGAAACAAGCTGGGAAGAAGTTGTCAATAATAGATTACCCAGAGAAATAGGTAAAAGAAATTTCCATCCAAGGTTTAATAGCTGATCCATTCTCATCCTAGGTAAAGTCCATCTTGTTGTTATAGAGATGAACAGAAACAAATAAGCTTTAGCCAATGTAATAAAGATACCAATTGTCATTCCAAAGACTCCAGCTATTTTATTTATTGCGAAAAGCCCAGGAATGGATATGTGCGGAATAAAAAAATTCCACCCACCTAAATAAAGAACGGTTACAAATAATGAAGAAACCAATAGATTTAGATAAGAAGCAACATAAAATAAACCATATTTGATACCTGAGTATTCGGTTTGATAACCTGCTACTAATTCCTCCTCTGCTTCTGGTAAATCAAAGGGTAATCTCTCACATTCTGCTAGAGAAGAAATTAGAAAAACAATAAACCCTATAGGTTGACGCCACAGATTCCATCCCAAAATACCATATTTGGACTGCGCCTCAACTATATCAACTGTACTTAAACTGTTAGATAATTATAGTCGATAATAACATCACTGTTCCTATCGCTATTCCAAAACCGTACATGAAACTTCAGCTTCATACGGCTCCTCTATGGCCACAAAAAATCTAAGGACGGGTTCAATATTATTCAGTATTCTTGGAGGATAAATAGAATAAAAATACATTGGGGAGTCCAAAATTAGACCAACGAAATTCTGTCTGCTAGACTAACAAAAAGGAGCGCTTCTGAATTGATCTTATCCCTTATAATTAAAAGAAATCTCTACTCGGTAATAACTTAATTCTTCCATAAAATACTCATTATTTATATCAATAAATAGATAGAAAGAATTCAGCACTATATAACTCATATATAATAAGAATTCTATTTGTATGGGTGTAAAGTAAATAGGGAAAATCAATAAAGATTTTTTCATTTTTTCCCATTCTATTTCTTTTGCTCCTGTTCTTAATTTCTCAAAAGAGTGTATTCTGAAAAATGGATACATATAATATAAGGATTAATTCGTTCTTGATAGTCATTTCTTTAATCAGTGAATAGGAGCATACTCTAGATCGGAATCGTTGGGAACTACTGCTCAATCGTTTCTACCAACTTAAAACCCCTATTATGATTCTTTCTATGTAGAAATACCTCTTTTTTGATACCTTACATTATCTCTATTACTAAATCCTTTATGTACCTTGGTGTTACTAACAGTTCACTGATATTTTTGATTGATCCCCGATATGGTAATACATACAAGACAGTAATAGTCATACAGTTGATCTTTTGCACCCGCTTCAAAATATGATAACTCATCAAAGAATCTTGGGATAAAGAGTTTACCTTGTATATAGGGAATGAGATTATAAACCCTTACTACAAATTTATAATTTGTTGTTTTGTTTCACTCATATGACTATCTGGTTTAATTCATCGACCTGAATGGAATAAATAAATAAAAATGAGGATATCTATTCAATACATTTGCCCTCCCCTTTTTATGCATTTCTAGGATAGGAGGAGTCAAGTTTCATGTTCTAACGAATCACACGTAGAGAAACTGACAACACACATAAAGTTAATGGTATTTCATAACTAATAGATTGAGCAGCAGCTCGTAAACCACCCGAAAAAGAATATTTATTATTCGAACCATATCCTGATATAAGAAGCCCAATAGGAGCAACGCTTGAAATTGAGATCCATAAAGAAACGCCTATACTGAGATCGGCTAAAACAAGTCGATACCCAAAAGGAATTACTAAATAACTTAGTAGAATTGATATAACCGCTATAGACGGTCCAATACTAAACAAACGAATATCTCCTCTAGATGGAAGGAGGTCCTCTTTAAAAAGTAGTTTAGTCCCATCCGCTAAGGCTTGAAGAATTCCCAATGGACCGGCATACTCAGGCCCAATACGCTGTTGTATCGCTGCAGATATTTCTCGTTCTAACCATACAATTACTAGTACACCTATTGTGATTCCCAATATAAGGGTCAAACTAGGGACAAACAACCAGATAAGTCTATAGACTTCTTTTAAGGATTCCGATTTAGAAAACGAATTGATAGCTTGTATCTCTGTCGTGCCAATTATCATTTCAACGATCAACTTCTCCCATAATGATATCTATACTCCCTAGTATCGTCATAATATCGGCCAATTTCATTCTTTTAATTAGCTGAGGGAGAATTTGCAAATTGATGAAACCTGGTGGACGAATTTTCCATCTCCAGGGGAAAACACTATTATCTCCTATCAAATAAATTCCTAATTCCCCTTTTGGGGCTTCTACTCTTACATAAAGTTCTTGTTTCGACAATTCAAAATTAGGCGAAGGTTTTTTGCTAATGAATCTATATTCAAAATCATTCCATTCGGCATTATTTGCTCTATCAAAGCGCCGAACTTCTAAATTCTCATAGGGTCCCCCGGGAATTCCCTCTAGAGCCTGTTGAATGATTTTTATGGATTCTCTCATTTCCCCGATTCGTACTAAATAACGAGCTAATGAATCTCCTTCCTTTTGCCACTGGACTTCCCAATCGAATTCATTGTAACATTCATAACGATCAACTTTACGAAGATCCCATTCGATCCCGGAAGCTCGTAACATTGGTCCGGATAAACCCCAATTTATTGCTTCCTCTACGCCAATAATGCCCACTCCCTCAATCCGTTCCAAGAAAATGGGATTCCTCGTAATAAGTTTTTCATATTCAACAACTGCCACTAAAAAATAATCGCAGAAATCCAAACATTTATCTAGCCAGCCATGAGGTAGATCAGCAGCTACTCCTCCGATACGAAAATAATTATGCATCATTCGCATACCTGTGGCAGTTTCGAATAGATCATATAGCAATTCTCTCTCTCTAAATATATAGAAAAAGGGCGTTTGTGCACCGATATCTGCCATGAAAGGTCCAAGCCATAACAAATGAGAAGCTATACGACTCAGCTCCAGCATAATTACTCTGATATAACTGGCCCTTTGAGGTACTTGAACATTTCCTAATTGTTCTGGTGCATTTACTGTTATTGCCTCTGTAAACATAGTAGCTAAATAATCCCAACGTGTTACATAAGGCAGATATTGTATAATTGTTCGGTTTTCCGCTATTTTTTCCATCCCTCTGTGTAAATAGCCCAATACGGGTTCACAGTCAATAACGTCTTCACCATCGAGAGTAACGATCAGCCGAAGAACACCGTGCATCGATGGGTGGTGAGGGCCCATATTGACTATCATGAGGTCTTTTCTTGTGGACGGTATAGTCATATCTTTTCTTCCCTAATTCATTATTCCATGAATTTATCAAAACAAGGTTTCATCAAAATGACAAATCTAATAACTAAAAAAATGCAAACGAATCCTTAAATTTAAATTAACGAGTTTTTGGCTCCCGAATATTCAATTTACTTATTAATTTCTTATAACGTACTCTGTTTTTCTTGGACAAATAAGCCAGCAGCCGTTGACGTTTTCCCAGAATTCTTCGTAAACCTCTTTGCGATAAAAAATCCTTTTTGTGCAATTCCAAATGCGAAGTAAGTCTACGTATCTTATTGGTGAAACTGAATACTTGAAATTCAACAGACCCCTTTGTTTCTTCTTTTTCTTCTTGTGCAATAACAGAGATGAATGCATTTTTGACCATAAATTCTTTTATTTATTTTTTTTTTTTATTATATTTATTTATAATTAATTTTACCGATCAGGAAAAATCATAATAATAATTATTATATTATTATGATTATGTCAGTCGTTTTAATCTGGTATACATAAAAATTTATATTTATACATATACAACATTCTCTTTCTATCCAAATCCAATTTGGATAGAAAGAAATATAATACATTTCCACACTCACTAAAGAGAATTTTTTTTTTATATCTAATTTAAGAGGATTCTTACCCCCTCGTTCTTACTAGATCTAATTCAATTGATATGTACTTAAATCAAATATCATGTATCAGAATGTAAGACAAGGTATGCGTACATATTTCGCCATCTATCGAATATTTTATTCAATATACAGGAAATATCCTTACTAGATAACTAATTCAGAATTAACTAATTATGAATCGTGGATACATATGTATCCTTAACATACTGAAACGGCTGCCGTTATTAGTATCAAACCAATAGCGATTCATACAAGCTAAATCTTCTAATAGATAATTGGGCCAAATAAACTGTTTGAATTTAATAAATATGTTTGCGTCTGTATTAAGATATTTACCCTCATTAAAAAATTGTCGACAGTTTTTTATCTTGTTTTCGTTGCAAAATATTGGATTTTTATCCAAAACATTTCGAGAATTGAGAGAAATTAGAATTCTTAATTCTCTGCGACGTCTAGGAGATAAAAGATTTTCTGGAACAGGGAAATCATAATTATTTTTTTCTATATTCACAAGTGTATTGCTACGTTGTACAACGGATCCGTCTAAATTCTTCTTCTTATTAACATATATTTTTTTTTTGTATTTTCTATTAGTTTTGCTTTGATCTTTATTCGTATCGAACAATGAAATACTTATCGTTTGATATATAATAAATTGTCCATCCTTTTTTATAGACAGACGAATCGGTTCAATAATCAATATTCCCTTTTTTATCAATTCTGTAAGAGTAAGATCCTTCTGAATCAGCATTACATCCAGGCGCATCTCCCCTCTTTGAATCGAAGATATAGAAATTTCCCTCGGATCCGTAAGTCTAAGTAGGAAACAATATACCTTGATATTATTGATCATTGTTTGATTCAGAGGGTCCTCCCATCTTAATTGAAAAAGGAAATATTTTCTCAGGAAGAAATTTAGTTCTGCTTCCTTGTTGCTCTTGGATTTTTTTTTCTTTCTACCCTTTTTAATGTTTGATTGTGAATAATCTTCTTGAACATCATCTTTTTTTTTATTTTGTTTTTGTAGATCTGATCCAAGGCCTCTTTTACCTTGTTGTTCATTTTTTTCTTGGTTAGAATTTTTTAATTCAAGATAATCTTTTTGATTATATAATATATAAGGATTGTTTTTTTGATTTATGTTGATGCTTTTATATTGACTAATATTTTCATTTCTATAAGAATCAAAAAGAAGTAATTGGATTGGTATAATCCATGGTTTAATCTTATATGTATCAAATAATATAACAAGTTCTGGGAGGAACCAAGATTTTAGATATGATATGGTCCGATTACGATATAACTTTTTTTGATTCATTCCCATCCAATCAAAAAGTTTTTTTTTTTGATTGGATGGGTTAATTTCTTTATAAGTTGGAATATCTTTCTTTTCCATTTTTTGATACTTCTTAGTTCCAATCTTAGTATTTTTATTAATCTTGATATTATCAATCTTGGCGCCGATACGCGCATTCGTCCAAGTCTCAATATTGATATTCTTTTTAAGGCAAAACTGTAGAATTCTACAATCAAAAAATTTTCTATCCAGATTTTTATCTGTACCAATAATATATTTAACCTCTAGATAATTACTAATGGCTGTACTTATCAATATATAAAATGAGTTGGATTTCGGTGTATTGAAATTATATGGAATTTCTCCGTTCCTCCTTACCTGTAATGTTGATCTATAAATATATGAGTCTTCCTTATCCCCACAATTCATATATTTTTGTAATAAAAGATCATACCTGTAGTGTTTTTTTAATTTTTCTTTTTGATTCGTCAATAAATCCACTAAATAAGAATCCTTTTTCACGTAATGAATTAATTGGTCTTTTTCCTTTTTATATGAATCCAATTTTATTGGTTCTTGATATTGAACGGTACGACGTTGATTGACTCTATTTCGCCATTTTTTTGGTACTAATCGAGACCATTTTGTCTGTGATAGGTTATATTGAGAATGGCCCTTTAACCAGTTTTTCCATTTATTGATTTTGGACTTTTTAATTTTCTTATGCCTTGATGCGTAATCAAATATCCCTCGTGTTATACAATAATCCTTTATTGTACCCTTAAGATAATGATGGGTTCCATGATCTTGAAGTACAGATCTCAAGTGATACTTGTTTAATAATTGGGTTTGTGATAATTTGTAAAATACATATGTTTGTGACAGGAAAGATAAGTCATAATAATTATTTAAATAATTATTAGTATTCGAAAACGAATTTTTGATAGTTGAAATAAAGTTCATTGTATTTTTATTTGTTTCATCAATTTCTTCTTGGTTTGTTTCATCGTTGTAAATGAGTTTATTGATCATTTTTTTTGTTGATTCAAATAAAAGTTGTGCACAGGGCCTGGGAATGTTAATGGTACACAGCACGATATCCATGTATACTTTTTCAATGAAAGATTTCATAAAATAATGTAATTTACGTATTAATCGGGTATTGTTTTTTTTGAGTATCCGCCAAATATATTTCTGTGATTCCAATCTTTTATCATCATAAGTTAGAATTCTTTTTTTCTTTTCTTTTGTGATTCCTTTTATTTGATTCCTGATTGTGATTATCCTATCAGAAAGGTCTTTCATTTTTTTTTCTATGAGTGGATAATTTGTCCAATTCATAGATCGAATTAGAGTGGTTGATTCGTGATGAATTTGATTATTTATTTTAGAATCTTTTTCATTTTCATTTGGTTCATATACTTTCACTTTCCTCAACTCAAATAATAAAATCGGATTCACTTTTTCCAATTCTTTTATTATTCGTTTTATAACTAGAACGATTTTCATGACCCATCTTGTTTTTTCTTTTTTTTCTTTTGAAATTTGTAGAGATCCCCTTCTTCTTTCTTTTAAAACTCTTAGAGCTAGAAAAGATCTCTTTTTGATTTTTCTAAATTTTATTTCAAGTTCTTTACCAATGGGTTCAAAAAAAGAAGTTCGTTTTCGGGGAGAACCAAAGGGAAGTTCCGCTTCCATTCCCCATACTGTTAAAAAACAAAAATTTTCTTTTTTTTTTTTCATTGAATCTCTATGAGTAGATCGTACCTTAGACCTTCGCCAAGGTTTTAGACAAAAAGGGAATAGAATCTTTATCTGAATCCCATCTGTTAACCAATCTCTTGGGAATTCTGTTTCGGATAATTGAACACCATTATAGGTGCATTTAACGTGCATTTCTCTATTCCACTCTTTCAAATCCTCGTACCACTCGGGGAATTGTAATAATAACATACGGCCAACATTTTTCACTATTATCAATAAAGGTAATATAATGTATTTTCTAAGAAAAGATTGGGTTACTAACATCGAGCCCCTTATTGCTTGAGCAAATGGAATGGTATCCCAAGTTTCTGATATTGCTATTCGTTCATTTTCTTCATCTTTCTCCTTTTCTTTTGTCTCTTCCTCCTCAAGCCCAAGATCGGAAATTTTCAATTCTGATTCTCTATCAATCCAATTCCTAAAAACAATATTTTTTATTTCAGAAATATAAAAAGAAGAAAAAATAACTGTTTTATCTCTTCGATCAAAAAAAAGCGGG